CTTCCGCTGCACGGATTTCCTGGGAAACGAAGTCATAGGCACGTAGGTTCAGAGCCAGGCCAACTACGCCAATAGCACTCATCCATAAACCGGTGACGGGTACAAATAGCATAAAGAAATGTAACCAACGTTTATTGGAAAAAGCAACACCAAAGATTTGGGACCAAAAGCGGTTAGCAGTGACCATTGAATAAGTTTCTTCCGCTTGAGTTGGGTTAAAAGCTCGGAAGGTATTTGCACCATCACCATCTTCGAATAGAGTGTTTTCTACAGTAGCCCCATGAATAGCGCATAGCAGAGCCGCACCTAATACTCCGGCAACTCCCATCATATGAAAGGGGTTCAACGTCCAATTATGAAATCCTTGGAAGAAAAGGATGAATCGAAATATAGCTGCTACGCCAAAACTCGGTGCAAAGAACCAACCAGATTGTCCCAGTGGATAAATAAGGAATACGGAAACAAAAACAGCGATTGGACCAGAGAATGAAATTGCATTATAAGGCCGCAATTGAACAGACCGAGCAAGTTCAAATTGACGTAACATGAAACCTATTAGTGCAAAAGCCCCATGGAGAGCGACAAAAGTCCACAGACCGCCTAATTGACACCAACGAGTAAAATCTCCTTGTGCTTCCGGTCCCCATAGTAGCAACAAAGAGTGTGCTAAACTATTGGCAGGGGTGGAAACCGCCGCCGTTAAGAAATTGCAACCTTCCAAATAGGAGCTAGCCAATCCATGGGTATACCAAGAAGTTACAAAAGTAGTCCCTGTAAACCAACCCCCTAAAGCGAAATAAGCACAAGGAAAGAGCAATAGTCCGGACCATCCTACAAAAACGAAACGGTCCCTTCGTAACCAGTCGTCCATAATATCAAATAGATCATTTTCTTCTTTAGTAACTCTACCAAGGGCTATAGTCATAGTGATCCTCCTATTCAATTACTTCAACCATTTCCGAGCATCTCATATTACTAGGCATATGATAGTTTGATTATCTGTGGACGATTTCTTTCTCGTTCAATGCCCTTTTTCAATGGTCTCGAAGATAGAAATTTTGCATTTTTATCTATGGGGTCACAACCGAAGTCGTGGTAAATCCATGAATTTCATTAGATTCATTTTTTCTTATACTATAGAAATAAAGAAATAAACATTTGAATTCAGGATTATTCTATGATTCCTATTTCAAAGCCTATCTTTTAAGGGAAAGAAAAATAACCCCTCTTTTCTCATTCGCTCTCTATTGCATGGGTGGAAGAACTAAAATAGGATTCTGAAAAAAAAAAGAAAGATATTGAAAAGAAAAATGGACTTTCGAAATCCATTTTTATGTGTAACGGAAAAGAGTTGCGATTTCTTCTTATTCCTATAGAACGTTTAGTAACAAGAATATGAAATTGTAAATAGCGAAAAATTCTTGCCTTGCGCGGTCTAAGTCTAAGGAAATACAAAAAATCCGCTTATACAACAATTTCATCCACATCGAATTTATATATCAGAATAGCGGATAGAGGCATCATTCAAGGGGTCAGGTCTACTTACTTTATCTTTCTTTCCAATTTTATGGTGGGTTTGATAAAATTTTTTTTTTTTCTATAACCTGCTTTTTTATTCTAACAAGTCCTATACGGAAACGCCCGCTGAAGAGAAAATATATCTGATTGTCTCTCAGCCTGTATCGAATTTTAGAAAGAAGAAACAAGAATTTTCTCCTTTTTTTTAGTAACATTAAGAAAAAAGAATATAACTAAAATGGAATTGGCAATATAATTTTTATGCACTTTTGAAATGAAAAAAGGAAGGATTTTTTGTAATCGTTATTTCTTGCCTCTGTCATATCACGAAAACCTTTCGATTTGGAACGGGGAGAGATGGCTGAGTGGACTAAAGCGGCGGATTGCTAATCCGTTGTACAATTTTTTTGTACCGAGGGTTCGAATCCCTCTCTTTCCGCCCCCTCGGATCGTTTGGGACTTTAGAATTGTAAGGAATTCTAACCCCCGGATTTTCTCATAGATAAATGTACGAAATAAATCCAATTTGTAAGAAAAAATTCCCCAAAATTTTGGATTTTTACTCCTCACGTCCAGGATTACGTCCTGGGTCATTAGATAAGAATCCAAATATAAAGAGGGAAACAAAGAATATCACTACTGTATAAACAAAGAGTTTGAGAGTAAGCATTACATAATCTCCAAGATTTTTTTTTAAGGAATAGATTACCTGTTTTTCCTTACCGCACAGATCCACTAGGATGGTTTTTTTTTATTTTGACACCTAAAAAATGCAAAAATCAATTCTTAAAAAAAAATTGCAAGAATTGCTTTATAATAAGCAGTCTTATCAATAGCAAAAATTAGTCTAAGTATTGTGTGGGTACCTAAAGGTACCTGCTCAACGTAGGTGCAGGGGGTAGAAAAGAAAGGCTGATCCAAATTTATTGTTGCAGCTATACATTCAATGTAGAAGAATTTGAATTTTAGAATCGAAAGTTCATAATATAAGACTTTTCGGCTCTTCTACATTTTGCACTTTTTTTGGAATGAATACATCATTCAATTTGGCAGACAGAACAGAATAGTAAAGATTTCATCGAAAACTTACAGCAGCTTGCCAAACAAACGCTAATAGAAAAAAGAGTACAGGTATGACAGGCATAACATCCACGATTGGGTTGAAAATGGCATAAGCTTCGGGTAATTTAGCTAAGAAAAAACTATTCGGATAAAGACCAGAATTAAAACAGATAGAGGTTAAACTAAGTATATTAGGCATAAGAAGCATTTCGTTCTTGTAGAGTAGATAATTGGATTTTGATTGAGTTATTTTTCTAAGGGAAAAAGGAAAAGAAAAGGTGGATTCAAAATCCTTTTTTCTTCGGACTTTCCCAAACACAAAATACCTCCTTGTATTCGCATTCTCAAATGAGAATGGAAGAAATTCGACTTTCATATAATATCTTAATAGAATTCCATGTAATGATCAATGCATTTTTTGGATTCTATATTATCTGCATGTTTAGAATCCTAGCAAGAAAATATACCGCATTTTTTAGGTAATTGAAGTGGGATTGACGAATAATATATAATATTAATACCGTTTTTTAGTGTCGCATAAAACGAAATGGGGCGTGGCCAAGTGGTAAGGCAGCGGGTTTTGGTCCCGTTATTCGGAGGTTCGAATCCTTCCGTCCCAGATTTTTTTTTCATGAAACGAAAGATAGAATCGTATTGTGCCCTGCACGACACAAAAGCTTATTAAAGAGAATAATTAGTTCTTATGAACTCTTAGATTAGATTAGATGCATTTCTAATGATTGTTTTTCTTTCTCAGAAAACAAAATCAAGTGTCAAGTCCAGTCAAATTGAATATCTTTATTTTTCATTCAAAATTTTGGCCTGTCAGGCACATTCAGGATATGCTCCTACTCATTACTCATATGTGTATGTGTTTTGAATATGTGTTTTGAAATTCGAACTTTTTAGATAAACTTTATGCTCCATATCCATGAAGATGCTCCATATCCATGAAGTGGGAATTCTTACAGGATCCATTTGACACCTAATGTGAAGAAAAGGGGGTTTCCATTCTACGGAGAGAGACTCGATTTTTGTATTTTAGGCATTATCTTATTTCCAAATACCCATTTCTAAATCAATGGAATGTGAGGATTAGAGAGAAATTCATATATTCTGTCTACTCGACTTTGGAATTGATTGAAAAAAAAATTATGAGGGAAAACACTGTATAAAAAATCAGACCTATCCCTTTATGATACAGATAGATTTTTGTTTTGTTGTTTTATTAGTAAAAAAGAGGGGCTCTTCTTTGGTTAAGCGAAAACGATCTCGATCTGTGATTCTTTAAATATCCAGAATGATCCATTCCGGTAAGGGTAAGGTAAGAACTGTTCGTTGGATAGAATAGAATGGATTCAAAAAAAATCATACTTTTCTTATTTTTACTTCATTTTTTCTTTCTTTTGTTACTCCTGTTATTCCAGTCGAAGAACTATGAAAAGTTTATAACTAACAAAAAACTGCTAATTATTTCATTGGCATAGTTTATTTGTTGGAGAAGAGTTGATTCTTCTCATTTCAGGATTGATCATCTCGAGTTCTCTGTTGAGGATGGAAATTCAATAATAAATAAGTCTTAAGCAAACTATTTTATTCCTCTTTTTCAAACTATGTTTCATTCATATGATAGAATATGGGTTTAAATAAATTGGATCCTTGCAGAGTCTTCCCCGATAAATACTTATTTCTTTTATCCATATTTCTATTTCTCCATAGATAGCAAGTTTGAATTAGTATACAAAACCAATGACTATTCATGATTCCATCCATATTGGATCAATTCTCGATATCACTTTGCAATGAAATTAGAGGAATGTTATGGTAAAACTTCGTTTAAAACGATGTGGTAGAAAGCAACGTGCGACTTGAAGGAGATGATCGATTGTGGATTTTGCTATCCACCATTTTCCATAGTAATGAAAATGCTCTTGGCTCGACATAGTCTGTTCTATTTGTCCAGAACCGAATTTGCGCTGGGTTGTTTGTAAGTAAATAGTACACAATGGAGCTCGAGAAGACAGAATTGATTTTTTATCAAGGGAAAGAATCTAGGGTTAGTGAAAACTAATAAATTAGGCCAACTTTGTAAGTCTATCCTTAATATAGAAATTGAAAGGTTAAAATAAGAAAAGTCTAATTTTGGAAGATTGGACAACTTATTTTTTTCGATTAAAGAATCAATCGTTCATATTCGATTTCTCTAGAAGAGGAAAATGCTTTATTGAAGGAAATAAGAAAAAAAGAAAGAGTATGTTGCTACTCTTTTGAAAGAAAAAAGAATAGGAATTCCCGAAGTAATGTCTAAACCCAAGGATTTCACAAATCAAAGATAAAGGATTCCGGAACAAGTAAACATGATTTTCAACCATCTCAACAATAGAATTAGATCAGAATAAGGAATAAAAGTAAATTTGTTCGAGATGAGATAAAGAAAAGAGTTTAGAGACGACTCAAAAAATTTCGAAGGATTTCTCTTTTGAATTCTGTCAGTCAAAATTAGCCAACTTGAGTCATGAGTATAAATGAAATTTGTTTTTTCTTCTATAAGGAAATTAATGCAAGTCATAGTCGAATTTCTATCTATAATACAAGTAGATAGAAATTCGAATCATTTTCTCGAGCCGTATGAGGAGAAAACCTCCTATACGTTTCTAGGGGGGGCATTGTTTATCTACATCTATCCCAATAAGCTGTCTATCGAATCGTTGCAATTGATGTTCGATCTCGAAGAGAAGGAAGAGATCTTCAAAAAGTTGGTTTTTATGATCCGATAAAGAATCAAACTTGTTTAAATGTTCCAGCTATTCTCTATTTCCTTGAAAAAGGTGCTCAACCTACAAGAACTGTTTATGATATTTTAAGGAAAGCGGAATTCTTTAAAGATAAAGAAAGAACTTTGAGTTAATTGAAGAACTAAATGAATAAAAAATAAAAAAGTGGGGGAGGGTCATTAATATCCCTTAATTATTTAGACACAATTTGCCTCTTTTTTAGTCCTATTTTTTTGCTGCATTTATGTCGTGCCAATCCAACAAAAGCCCTTATTTAATTTCCTTATTTGTATCTAATTGGTTTTCTTACCATTGTATTTCTATTGACAAAGGTCTATTGAACAGCTAGAATTTGTAGCTAGATAGGTCTCTTTATCGTCACTCCCTATTAGGTATTTCTGTCTATACTTTGTTCAAATGATAGGGTTACCCCCCTTGCATGTACTTTCATATACATATAAGATTTTTCTATTTAAATGCTAAAAAAATAACAATTTTGCTATTATGATTGGGGCCGCTCTTTAACCTTAGTGAAATTTAACCGATCTGTTTATTTTGGTATTTGAGTGTTTTTAATGGGTGATAAAATCTTTCTTTTGATGTCTTGCTAATTCAATGTTTTGCCAGGAGTGTCCGGTGTAATTCCATCGATTTTTGGATTTCGATCGTATCTAAGATCCTATTTTATCTGGGTTGCTAACTCAATGGTAGAGTACTCGGCTTTTAAGTGCGACTATGATCTTTTACACATTTGGATGAAGCAACAAATTCGTCCAGACTCTTGGTAGAGTCTAGAAGACCACGACTGATCCTCAAAGGTAATGAATGGAAAAAATAGCATGTCGTAATAAAATCAATTTCTTTTTTTTGAATAAAAAAATTCCGATTTTCTGGGTCTAGTGAATAAATGGATAGAGCCTGGCTCTAATTCTGGTAAAATAAAAAGCAACGAGCTTAACTTCTTAATTTAATTGAAATGATTCCCCGATCTAATTAGACGTTAAAAATAGATTAGTGCCTGATGCGGGGAAAGGTTGGGTTTTCCTATCGGTGGGCCCTTTAATTTTTTTTTTAGGAATCCTAATTATTCTTTTTTATGGATTGAAAAGGAATGTTATGAATTGAATGTGTAAAAGAAGCAGTATATTGATAAAGAGACTTTATTCCAAAGTCAAAAGAGCGATTGGCCTGCAAAAATAAAAGATTTGTTCTTTTTTGTTTGTAATTAGAACAAACATAAACTAATTAGATAGAAAAGGAGCAGAAAAAGATCTATGGATTAGACTCCCTTTCTTTTCAGGGTTAAAAAAAAAATGTAACACCCTGTTCTGACCATATTGCACTATGTATCATCATTTGATAAATCGAGAAATGCTTTTTTCTCTGATTCAAGTAGAAATACAAATGGCAAAATTCGAAGGGTATTCAGAAAAACAGAAATCTCGTCAACAATACTTCGTTTACCCACTTCTCTTTCAGGAATATATTTATGCATTTGCCCATGATTATGTATTAAATGGTTCTGAACCTGTGGAAATTGTTGGTTGTAATAACAAGAAATTTAGTTCACTACTTGTGAAACGTTTAATTATTCGAATGTATCAGCAGAATTTTTTGATTAATTCGGTTAATCATCCTAACCAAGATCGATTGTTGGATCACAGCAATGATTTTTATTCGAAGTTTTATTCTCAGATTCTATTTGAGGGGTTTGCAATCGTTGTAGAAATCCCATTCTCGCTAGGACAACTATCTTGTCCAGAAGAAAAAGAAATACCAAAGTTTCAAAATTTACGATCTATTCATTCCATATTTCCTTTTTTAGAAGACAAATTTTTGCATTTASATTATCTATCACATATAGAAATACCCTATCCTATCCATTTTGAAATCTTGGTTCAACTCCTTGAATACCGGATCCAAGATGTTTCATCTTTGCATTTATTGCGATTCTTTCTCAACTATTATTCGAATTGGAATAGTCTTATTACTTCAATGAAATCCATTTTTCTTTTTTCAAAAGAAAATAAAAGACTATCTCGATTCCTATATAACTCTTATGTATCAGAATATGAATTTTTCTTGTTGTTTCTTCGTAAACAATCTTCTTGCTTACGATTAACATCTTCTGGAACCTTTCTGGAAC